CTAAAAAATATATATTTTTGTAACAATTTATGTTCTGGAGTTTACATATACTCATATGTTTTGTTATAATTGAAGTGGGGAAAGATTTTTTGATTGAAAAAATCAATACTGATTAGTTCTGCCTCAATTTTTATTTTCTTATGTCATTAGGAAAACACAATTTTGAGATTCAAATCCATGAATCATTCATGAATTTGAAGTAAGCAGCCAATAGTTAATGGTTCAAATCGATCGGCTAAAAATACACATTTTATTTCTCAATAGAAAAAAAGCTTTCTTTTAGAAAAAGGATTAAGGAAAACAGGAGTTAAAATGCAAGTACAATAAAAATTTAGTAATCCAGGAAATCATCTATTTTGTATCATTTTGGCGGCATGGCCGAGTGGTAAGGCGGGGGACTGCAAATCCTTTTTCCCCAGTTCAAATCCGGGTGTCGCCTGATCAACATTAACAAAAAACCCGAAATCTCTTCTTTTCTTCTGTTCTACTGATATAACTCGCGGAATTTTTCTCCGGTAGAAGCATAGGAAACAGACCATTGGTGCTTTGTTTATGTAGTCTGAAGGTTTTCTAAAAGAAGAGGTTGTGAATCCTCGCCCGTATCTAGGATTCTTCTAATCTACTGTGGTAGAGGGACTATCAAGACTTTTCGATTCCCTTCTACTACCCTTAATAATTATTCTTAATTATTAAGGAAGTGTCTAATGATTAGATTTTTAATCAGATTGTAGCCCCTGATAGGAAATTCAATTAAAAATTTTGGAAAGGGGCATAAGTTGCTTTATATATTACAGACTCGTGAGAATCTCTGGGTATTCGGGCAGTATTAGATTGGATGAATAATTGACTTTTATAGATATAGAAAGGGGGCAAAAAGAAATAATTCCTTTTCTACAACCCCAGACCAAGCCCCGACTTTCACAACGGCAGTTGGGGGGAGGTACGGGTTTGTAGATCAAATGAGGAAATAAAAGCCTATAATAGATAGTGATTTCTCTTTTTTATAGATTTTCTCCCCCTCCGTTTTGACTAGAAGGTTAACAAAAAAATAAAAAAATTTAGGCCTAAATTTTTTTATTTTTTTTATTCCTACATGTTTCCATTTCCTCGGGATGTTACTACATGTTTTACTTGTGTTTAATCTTTCCCGATTCAAAATCATAATCAATTTATTGGATTGGTTTCTCAATAGTGTTTGGTCATAATCCCTTTTTGACTCGGCACCATTAATTCCACTATTATTAGTGAGGAATAATGGAATAATTCTTTCGTATTTATAGAGATAGGGGACATAATTCACATGGATATAGTAAGTCTCGCTTGGGCTGCTTTAATGGTAGTCTTTACATTTTCCCTTTCACTCGTAGTGTGGGGGAGAAGTGGGCTCTAGAAGTACTACTACAGGAAGGAACCAAACCGTATCGATTGTTTTATAGCTCGTTTTGCAACGTATTTTGGACTATTTAAAATAAAAATCTCTGAATTTCAAATCCCACCGGACACCGGACTCCAATGGAGTAATCTATGATATGAATCATACTCTTTCAATCCGTGGGATTGGACTCCTATTATCTTTATAGATGCATAAAGAAGAAGGCCGGACGGGCCCTTTATTTGATATTTGATTTCTTTCCCTCTTTACTTTACTTTACTGTTCAAAGAGGAAGTCGTTTTGTTAAGTGTATACTCATTTTTCGATGAGAAATGCTATAATAATGGTTGTCTAACGAGAGACTATGCAATAATAAGATCTTACCTCAGGCGGGTTGCATATTGGGCGGTTTGGTTTCTAATTTGAGAAAGACAATTTGTGCTTTATCGACTTATTTCACATATCTTCATATCACGGTCCGGGCGTTAAAAATAAGTTAAAGTTAAGTAGGGTTTCCTCTTACTTATTAGTAAAAGGAATTCTAATTATTAAGATAAGAAGTATTTCAGATTGATCAGATCAAATAAATGTAGCAAATTGGGTGTTATGTCAATTCCATAGAATTAATATATATATACATATATGAAGAGAATGTTGTAGATTGATCTACATAAACTTAAGCCCTTATCTTTATTTTAATCTTTATTTTAGATTACAACCGACTAAGCGATGGATAGTATAGTAGAAAGAAATAGATGAATCTTTCTACCATACTACCCATCGCTTAGAATACTGCCAATTCTAATTACCGCCCGCTCAGTTTATTTAAATGAAGACGTGAAATTGGAAATCCTTTTCGTTTGACTTCGTCAATTTTTGATAAGAACTCGGAAGGAAAGTTGCATTAAAATTCATTTGAATTAATCATTTTGACTGACTGTTTTTACGTAAATGATAAGTAGAAAAGCCGTAGGAACTAGAATGAATAGTGCAGTAGCAATAAATGCAAGAATATTGACTTCCATAATTTCGTCGGTTTTTTAATTCGCAATAACTCGGGATTTAATCCCCTAGAGATGGTAAATCTTTCGTCTGTAAATTCAATGAATGAATTACCTCTCGATGATC